TTACCTATTTATATAAATAATGATATGATCGGCCACAAATTAGGAGAATTTGCACCTACTTTAAATTTTCGAGAACATACAAAAAACGATAATAAATCTCGTCGTTAAGAAGAGTGAAAATATAGAGATGCTTATAATTGATTAGTAGGAGGATAATTTTATGGTCATAAAGGAGAACAAAACAGAAGTATACGCTTTAGGTCAACATATCTCTATGTCTGTTCACAAAGCGAGAAGGGTCATTGACCAAATTCGTGGACGTTCTTACGAAGAAACACTTATGATATTAGAACTCATGCCTTATCGAGCATGTTATCCCATTTTTAAAGTTGTTTATTCGGCAGCAGCAAATGCTAGTTCCCTTCTTGGTTCTAACGAAGCAGATTTAGTCATTAGTAAAGCCGAAGTCAACGAGGGTACTACTATGAAGCGACTAAAACTTCGAGCGCGAGGACGTAGTTATCGGATAAAAAAACCGACCTGCCATATAATGATTGTAATGAAAGATATCTCCATAAGTGAATATGAAGAGACATTCTGGTTCAAGCCAGAGAAATTTTTTGAAACAGACTCTATGCAAGAGTTAAAAAAAACAAAAGGGAAAAATAAGTATGGAACTAGAGAAGAGCACGATATGTATAATAATGGGGGAGCATGGGACAAAAAATAAATCCACTTGGTTTCAGACTTGGTACAACCCAAAGTCATTATTCCCTTTGGTTTGCACAACCAAAAAAGTATTCAGAAAATTTACAAGAAGATGCAAAAATAAGAGATTATATCAAGAATTATATACAAAAAAAGATGAAAATCTACTCCGTCGTCGAAGGAATTACACGTATAGAGATTCAAAAACAAATCGATGTAATCAAAATTAAAATCTATACAGCATCCCCAAAATTATTTAACGAAAAGCGACCGCAAGAAATCAAAGAATTACAGAGAAATTTACAAAAAGAATTTTTTTGGGTGAACCGAAAATTTAACCTTGCTATCATAAGAATTGTAAAGCCTTATAGAAATCCTACTATTCTTGCAGAATTTATCGTCTTCCAATTAAAGAAGAGAGTTTCATTTCGAAACGCAATGAAAAAAGCAATTGAATTAACTGAACAAGCAAATACAAAAGGAATTCGAGTACAAATTGCAGGACGTATTGACGGAAAAGAAATTGCGCGGGTTGAATGGATCCGAGAAGGTAGAGTTCCCCTACAAACCATTCAAGCGAAAATCGATTATTGTTCCTATCCAGTTCGAACTATTTCTGGGATATTAGGCATTAAAATTTGGATATTTATTGATGGAGAATAAGAAACTTTGACTGGACCTTCCCTTCTAGTTGCTAATACTAAAAAACGAGAAAGCCATTTCTTCTTTTTCTGTTCAATCCAAAACCAAAAAATTTTTTGAATTCGTAATTCTTCGTCCTTCTATCGGGTTTCATAAAAATTCAATTGAATGCTTGATATAATTGTTATGCTTAGTGTGTGACTCGTTGGTTTTTTCGGGTTAGTAAAAAAAAACCACTGATAGTCGAAACTAATAACTCTAGAAAAATACCCAATTCATCACTTCGCATTATCTGGATCCAAAGAATCGGTCAAGATATGACAGATCAGTCATATCCTTGTAGCAACTGAAACCTTTTTGCCTAAATAAAAAAAAAAAAATAAGATTCTAAGTTGTGAATCAAAATAGAGAAAAGAAAATAAGGGTGTGGATAAATGGAAGGATGAGAGAAAGAAAGAAAACGACGATTGATGCTATCTAATTCCAATATGGAATATGTAAGGTCTATGAGCCGTCTCAAAAAAAGGGCAATGTAAGAAAGCATTAATACAGATTCATCCATACTAAAATGAATCCGCCCAGAGAACAAAAAAATCAAGAGCTTCGAGTCAATAAAGACTGAGAAGATTGACTCACGCACAACTTTCATTGAGCTCCATTGCAGAATTCAGACCTAAACATTAAGTAAGAAGCGATGAGAACGACGGAACCTGTGGATCTCAAAAATTCGATTGAACACGAATTCTAATGATTCATTGATCTGGATGGCGGAACGGACCCGAGACCAATTCATCTATTCGAAAAAGTTAGAAATTATGGCCACAACAGAAATCGAAATTGAATTGAAAGAGTCAACATTCGCCCGCGAAACCTTTCTTTTCTTGGATTACTAAATTTGGGTCAATTAAAGATGCTAAGGCGGTTAAATTCAAGGAGAAAACAAAAGAAAGATTCGTTTTAAGATTCTCAAAACCAATAAAATTATATATATATATATCTATATTTCATAGAAATAGTTCTTTTAGGTCTTTCACTATACGATAGAAAGAAGATACAAATTACTACCAGATTTGAGATCGATTCGCTGAACTCCATACTTCGATATATTACTTATACTTATGAAATCGATGGATATCGTATGAACTACAAGTCTATCTTAATTCAAATTCTATTCTATCTAAATTTCCTTAAAATTCTCTATTTTTGAATCTTTTTATTCGCGAGGAGCCGGATGAGAAGAAACTCTCACGTCCGATTCTGGAGTAGAGATGGAATTCAAACCCAACCATCAACTATAACCCCAAAAGAACCAGATTCCGTAAACAACATAGAGGAAGAATGAAGGGAATTTCTTATCGAGGTAATTATATTTGTTTCGGTAAATATGCTCTTCAGGCACTTGAACCCGCTTGGATCACATCTAGACAAATAGAAGCAGGTCGACGGGCAATGACACGAAATGCACGCCGCGGTGGAAAGATATGGGTCTGTATATTTCCAGACAAACCCGTTACAGTCAGAACCGCAGAAACACGTATGGGTTCGGGTAAAGGATCGCCTGAATATTGGGTAGCTGTTGTTAAACCGGGTCGAATACTTTATGAAATCGGGGGCGTAACAGAAAATATAGCTAGAAGGGCTATTTCAATAGCAGCGTCCAAAATGCCTATACGAACTCAATTCATTCTTTCGGGATAAAATTTGGAAATGTAAAAGAAAAAGGCACAAGCAAAAAAAATCGCTTTTGGGGATACAAATCGAAGGTGCAGGTTTGGTTTTTTGGACAAACAATATTTCTTTTTTTCTTCGCCCGTTACTTTGCCTAAAAAAAATAATCAAAAAAATGATATGATTCAACCTCAGACCTATTTGAATGTAGCGGATAACAGCGGGGCTTGCAAATTGATGTGTATTCGAATCATAGGAGCTAGCAATCGTCGATATGCTCATATTGGTGACGTTATTGTTGCTGTAATCAAAGAAGCAGTTCCGCAAATGTCGCTCGAAAGATCAGAAGTGGTCAGAGCTGTAATTGTACGTACTTGTAAAGAACTCAAATGCGACGACGGTATGATAATACGATATGATGATAATGCCGCAGTTGTCATTGATCAAGAAGGCAATCCAAAAGGCACTCGAGTTTTTGGTGCGATTGCAGAGGAATTGAGACAGTTCAATTTTACCAAAATAGTTTCATTAGCTCCCGAAGTATTATAAAACGAGACCCTAATCTCGTTCCATGATAATATAATTCCAGAAAGAATATAGTTATGTTTAGGGTAGTTATTTGAAAGAAATCAATTACGATTCAGTGAGTAAATTGTGTCTCACACATATACCTTAAAAAATGCATAGTCATAATCAAAGAAAAAACAAGAAAAACATGTTGATTATATCAAAATTGGGAGGGACCAATACTTTAATTCATTATGGCTAAGGATACTATTGCTGACATACTAACCTCGATACGAAATGCTGAGATGAATACAAAAAGAGTGGTTCGAATAGCATTTACGAATCTCGGCGAAAGTCTTGTTAAAATACTTTTACGCGAGGGTTTTATCGAAAACGTGAGAAAACATCGAGAAAACAACAAATCTTTTTTGGTTTTAACCCTACGCTATAGAAGGAATCGGGACGGGCCTTATAGAAATCGAAAAGTTTTAAATTTAAAACGCATCAGTCGACCCGGTCTACGAATCTATTCTAACTATCACCGAATTCCTAGAATTTTAGGCGGGATGGGGATTGTAATTCTTTCTACTTCTCGAGGTCTAATGACAGACCGAGAGGCTCGCTTAGAAAGAATAGGTGGAGAATGTTTGTGTTATATATGGTAATACTTCTAATATCCAAATGAAATTCGCAACTTTCTATTTGTGACAAAGAAAGGGGACAGGTTGTCTAATATCGTATCTCATCTACGACCTCATCTTTGGGATTCATTTCGATAATAATGATCTAATTCTCGATTATATTTCGGGAAAGCTACCACTTAGGTTTATTATAATACAACGAGTCTTCAATTAGTCGAATTTTTGACTTTGCGAAAAATAAGAATGAAAATTTCGGTATTTTTTTTCACCTTCAACATTTTCAACATTCATTCAATATGATTCGAAATACAAAATTTCAAGAAACTTATTTTCTTCCAAGACGTAGATTCAGAATTAAGGTGAAAAGTCGGCAAATATGAAAATAAGAGCCTCTGCTCGTAAAATTTGTGAAAAATGTCGATTAATACGCCGTCAGGGCCGAATTCGAGTAATTTGTTCCAACCCAAGGCATAAACAAAGACAAGGATAATCAACCTCGAGAAAGGCCCGATATTAAAAAATGGATAGATCCATAGATCTCTGACTCATATTTATGAGATGCTAAAATATGGCAAAAGCGAGACTGAAATTGGTTTCACGTAGGACCCGACGTCGACGTAAGCGTATGCGTAGAATACCAAAAGGGGTTATTCATGTTCAAGCAGGTTTTAATAATACCATTGTGACTGTTACAGATGTACGAGGTCAAGTGGTTTCTTCGTCCTCTGCCGGTAATTGTGGGTTCCGGAGTACACGAAAAGCGTCGCCATTTGCTGCTGAAACCACAGCAGTAACCGCTATTAGTACAGTAGTGATGCAACGCGCAGAAGTCTTGATAAAAGGTGCCGGTCTCGGGAGAGACGCAGCATTACGAGCTATTAGCAAAAGTGGTAT